ACTCATATTCAACGATTTAACCATAAGCTACTCAATACTCAATTATATTCAATGAATTGATTGATTGAAATCACAGGATGCATAGATGTTACTGACGATGAGTCGATTTCATTTCCTATACCTCCTACTTTATCTGTGTTAGTGCCATCTATAATGATAGATGTATGCTCAACTTTCCATTAAAGTTATTGCTTCAATTGATATTTTGGCATATTCTACTAGTTTGTAAAAATGGAAACTTAAGTAAGGTAAGTGCTTTAGAAACATATGTATAAAAAAAAAGATTTCATTTAGCCCCCTTATGCTTACTATAACTAGTTTTTTTGGTTTTCTACTCGCGGCTTTAACGATAACCTCTGCTCTGTTTATTGGTTTGAGCAAGATACAACTTATTTAAAATGAAAACTTTCTTCAAGATTCCGTGTATTCTAGAGTTATTTATAGTTTCGATTTTCAACCCTTAATCGTTGAGATTCATGGCAATTCAGATTACTATTTAAGTATAGATATTCCCTCCTTTTTTCAACTAATTGATAATTGAAATGATTGAAGTTTTTTTATTTGGAATTGTCTTAGGTCTAATTCCTATTACTTTAGCTGGATTATTCGTCACTGCATATTTACAATATAGGCGCGGGGATCAGTTAGACCTTTGATTAATTCAAATTTATTTTTTATTGTATTGGCCTCCTCCCCTCTTTAATTCACAGGGGGTCAAATCCCTATTGCTGGGTAAGTTACTGAATCCCTTTCAATCTAATTTTATCTAAGAAAAAAGAATCACGCCCTGTAGGATTTGAACCTACGACATCGGGTTTTGGAGACCCACGTTCTACCGAATTGAACTAAGAGCGCTGTATTTTTTTGAACCCCAGAGTATGAAAAAAATGAAAGATTCTGTCCACTTTGAATTGATCTTCGTCGATTCTTCGTTACTGCGCCTTGAAGTAGTAGCAGTAATAGGTAGGGATGACAGGATTTGAACCCGTGACATTTTGTACCCAAAACAAACGCGCTACCAAACTGCGCCACATCCCTTTTGTTCCACAGTTTCATTGTATAGAATTTCTATCTTAGTTTCCACATATTTTTGCTCATTTCGTCTTTTTTGTTTCATTTAACATATAATAATAATAGTAAAAGATTTGGATACAAAAATAAATCACTATTTTCTCGGCAAGAGGGAGATTTTTTTAGTTATTTTATAATTTTATGATAAGGTACTATCTTATTGACTTTTACTGGATCATTGAATAATAAAATAAAGGAATTCCATTTCAATTAGGTATTAGGCATTACGTGTACAACTATGGGTGGTCTGGTCTTTAAGGACCTATCTATCGAATCATATATATTTTATTTTTTACAAAAAAATAAAAAAAGGAGGATTTTCAATGCGAGATTTAAAAACATATCTCTCCGTGGCACCAGTACTAAGTACGCTATGGTTTGGGGCTTTAGCGAGTCTATTAATAGAGATTAACCGTTTTTTTCCGGATGCGCTAACATTCCCCTTTTTTCATTCTAGTTAATAACATAGTAAGAAATGAAGAAGATTAAAGATAGAATCAAATATCTGTGACTAATCCCTTCTCCTATTTTCTCTTTTTTCCCCCTTTTTTAGAATTCAAATTAAGGGAGGAAAAGGAAAAATAAAATCTCTCTTTAACATCTGGGAAATTAGGGGTCCAATTCGAATTAAATTTCAATCAATATTCCTAATAAAATATAATAAAAGAATGGGAATAGAATAGAAATGCGGGTTGAAGGTCCAAGTAAAGAATATTATCTAAGATATTTAAACCAAAAATGAAATATTCTATTTCGATTTGAAATAAAATTTAGAAATCTTCTATCCTTTACTTATTTGTTTTGAATCAAAAATCGAAAAGTTGAGTAAATCAAAAATTAAAAGGAGATTCATGGCCAAAGGTAAAGATGTTCGAGTAACAGTGATTTTGGAATGTACCAGCTGTGCCCGAAACAACGTTAATAGGGTATCAACGGGCATTTCCAGATATATTACTCAAAAGAACCGCCACAATACACCTAATCGATTAGAATTGAGAAAATTCTGTCCATATTGTTACAAGCATACGATTCATGGGGAGATAAAGAAATAGATCGAATTGAGTACTTGTATATTACCCCTCAAGGAAGGGATAAGGGGTGGCATTCTATCTATAATTAAATCAAATAGAACAATTCTATATAAATAGAAATCTAAATCGAAAAAATACTATTTTCATTTTGAATTAAAATGAATTCAAATTAAGAAATAGAATTTTCGAGAAAAAGAATAAAATTAAATAATAAAACAAAATATGGATAAATCCAAGCGACCTTTTCTTAAATCAAAACGACCCTTTCGTAGACGTTTGCCTCCTATTCAATCGGGGGATCGAATTTCTTATAGAAATATGAGTTTAATTAGTCGATTTATTAGCGAACAGGGAAAAATCTTATCGCGACGAGTTAATAGATTGACCTTGAAACAACAACGTTTAATTACTATGGCTATAAAACAAGCTCGTATTTTATCTTTGTTACCCTTTCTTAATAATCAGAAACAATTTGAAAGAACAGAGTTAACCGATAGAACTACAGGTCTTAGAACCAGAATTAAAAGAGTTTATTCTTGAATAATAATTTCAATCCAAACTCAAAGACAAGATTAGTTCTTTTCCGAGAATCCAGTTCATATTTTGACTACTTTTTTATCTTAATCATTTCTATTCTACCTTCCCGGAGACTGAACTCCGGGAAAGCACGTTTACAATATTCCAGTAGATTCTTTCTAATCTACTTCTTTTGTGATCTCATTGGAAATCATATAAAAACAATTCCTGTTTGATATGGCTATTTGTGCAAGTATTTTACGATTAAGAATCAACTGTTTCTTGTAGAGATCATGTATTAATCTACTATACCTATAGAATCTTACACTCTCGCGAATTACTGCGTTTATACGAGTAATCCACAGACGACGAAACTCTCTCTTTTTAATATCCCGATCCCGATGAGCTGAAAACAAAGCTCTTATTCTCTGTTGAGTAATAGTTCGAGTAAGTCTTGAATGGGCCCCTCGAAAGCTTGATGCAAATAAACGAATTTTTGTTCTACGTCTTCGAGCTATATATCCACGTCTAATTCTAGTCATTGAATTGATGAAACTTTCACAAATAACTAATTGATTTGTTCTCTTTCAGTTATTCTTTTAACACTTCCTAATCTATTAATAACAAAACGGATTTTTCCAATGTATAAACTAGAAATTCCAACGGCTTTGGCTACTATAACCTTCCTAACCACAATTTTTTTATTTCAATTCGAAATAAGAAAGAAATTGTATTTTTTTAGAGGTGTCAAAAATATAGCAAATAAAAAATATAAAACGGATAAAGAAATAGTGTAGTGGGTTCCATCGTTTCTATGGTAACTTCTTAAACGGCGAGGTCTTCTCTATACACCGGAGCCTTCACTTCATTTAATCCAGATTATTGGTAACTTGTATAGTTCATCCTCTTTTGCTCTACCCATGAATTATCCAGTAATAGTCCTTTCACAACGAAATCCATCTATACAGTAACGGTATTTAATTAGGAAAGTTTGCTGGGTAGCTGACCCTTTAATAGTCCGTTCTTGACAGAGTAGGGGCGTAATCTTTATGCTTAAAAAGAATTCCTCCGCTTAATGGATAATCATTTTATACCAATGGAGAATTGTTTCTCATCTTACATTGCGGTAATTCGATTTGCACCAATAGAAGCCATAAAATTCATACACAATGCAGGAATATGAAAGGGGTTCTTTGTTTTAGATAAATAAAAAAAAGGCCCCCTCGATTCTATCCTATTTACTTTACCGGTACTCATCATTGATATTGGCACCTTGTTTTTTTTGTTTTTGTACCGGCTCATTATATGATCGAAACGAGTCGCGCATACACCCGAGTACATGTTCCTCGTCGTTGAGGACATCCCCTAAGAGCGGGGGATTTAGTGACATTTTTGATTGGCTGTCTTGTATTTCTAATAAGTTGTTTAATAGTTGGCATGTTGAATTGGATACATAATGGACTGGTTTAGATTGATCCTAACCGGATGATTATGAATTATGTCTATTTCTCTTAAAATAAATATTTTAAAAAATTTCCAATTACGAACATGTTATTTTCATTTAACCGCTACAAGATCAACAATTCCATAAGCTTGTGCTTCTGTTGCTGACATAAAAACGTCTCTTTCCATGTCTTCGGATACAACCCATAGGGATTTGCCCGTTTTTTGTCCATAAACCCTTGTGATGGTTTCGCGCAGTTTCAACAGTTCTTCCGCTTCCAGGATAACCTCTCCCGTCGGTGCTTCATAAAACGAACTAGCAGGTTGATGGATCATTACCCTGATAATAAAATAAAAAGTTTTTCTAACTTACATGATGAAGCGTATAGAAAAAAATATAAAGAAAAAGATCGAATTGAACAACCGTACAGGCATCCCTCTTGCATATGCATACGGCTCTGCACTAAGATTGACCTAACTTGGTCTCTTTATTGAAATTATTGAAAAAAGAAAGAGAAACATAGAGTATATCATACCCAGGTGGTTAAATGATCAAATAGCCGTCTTTCCTTTCGGAATATGTATAAAATACTATGATGGCTCCGTTGCCTTCTATCTTAATGTGATTTCTTTTGGATATGATTCGGCAATCCCAAAGTTTCTTTTTGTTCCAATCAAAGAAAAAATATTTTTTTTGCGCACCTCTTGGATTCTTTTCTTTTGATAACATGAATATTGTTAAGTATTGTTAAGAGCCCTTATAGTGTGATAGTGTAAACAAAAAAGGTTTGTGACGCTAAACCCAACTCCCAATTATAAAATCGAGAATACCCTTTAATCTCATACTACTCTCTCGATACATAATCTAAATCTAATTTTTTCAAAAGAATCAAAAAATTTAGAATATCGAATGCAAAGTGCCATGCTATTATTGCTTACTATTTTCTAGGGCGAAGGCATAGTCTTCCTTTTTCTCTTAAATAAAAATCTCATTGGCGCCAAGCGTGAGGGAATGCTAGACGTTTGGTAATTTCCCCCCCAACCAGGATAAAAGATCCCATTGACGCGGCTAACCCCATGCATATTGTATGAACATCTGGTCGCACAAATTGCATAGTATCATAAATAGCTATTCCGGGTATTACCCATCCGCCGGGAGAGTTTATAAACAAATAAAGATTCTTGTTATCATCTTCAATACTGAGATATATCATAAGACCAATAAGTTGATTTGAGATCTCGCTATCAACTGCTTGTCCTAAAAAAAGTAATCTTTCTCGATAAAGTCGGTTAATTAGGGTACAATTGTATCCCTTCGGAATCGTACACGCACCTTTTGATGCATACGGTTCAAAAAAATCTCAAAAACAAAAAAAGAATCAATGTATGGATTCCAAACCTATCTCTTTTCCCAGAACGGGGTTTTTCTTACTTAAAAAAGATTTTATTCTTGAATAAAGACGAGTTTTACTGCTTTCTTTTTCTTATAATTCTAATAAAGAAAAAGTCACTAAATTTATTGAATTAACTTCTCATTGATGTATTGTTTCATCAACCAACCCCGATGATATTTTCTTGTTCCTGAGTGGGTCTCTTTTCTCTTTTTAGGTTTATGCTCTACTCTGGGTAAAGATTGACTCGATTTGGATTTGCACATATAGGACAAATATTGTTATTACCGTTTTCTTTCTTTATGACTTTCTGCTTATTTTTTCAATTAAGTTTTGATTAATAGTTTGAAATCAACCCACAGATATTCCACATAGGAATCATTTAGGATCGAACTAGGAATCATAGATATATTACTAATTGAGTTAGGTTTTTCTAAACAGAGCCTGAATACTTTATACTTTATTTTTTTTTAGTTCAGCCAAGCTAACCATAAATCATTGTAATTGAGAATAATAAATAGTAATATGGATCCTCTCAAAACGGGTCAAATTGCACTTCACGCTCCAAAATTTTTATGATTTAATGACTCCTTCTTGGGCGAAACGGAGGATATCTCGATTGAGGAGAGAACGGGTAAATCCCATATGACCCAGTATATCTGACAAGTCGCACTATACGTCAACCCAAGATGCTTCTCCCTCTCCAGGGCTTCGGAAAGGTACTTTTGGGACACCAATAGGCATTTGCTTAAAGAAAAAAACTAAGTAATATATTTCACTTTGATGTAAAAACGTAAGAATATGATTTTTTTTGCATAGATTACAAAAAGTTAGAAAGAAAAAAAGAAGGAATAAAGCCAAATTAGTAGGATATAGGGTGATGAGTAGATATGTATGTATTTGTTACTCGAAAATGTTATTCAACCCCATTGCGTATTGATACTTATCGAGTATAGAATAAATCTGCTTCTTTTTGTTCCTATGAACATAATTATTCCGTTAATTAAACAATTCAAAGGTTTTAGTAATATTAGTAATAACAGAATAACTATTAACTCCCGTTCTTAAATAATTTACTGAATAGCGAGGATCGATAGGACAGTCACAGTAGAGTCTTTTCTAATGCAATAAAGTTACGCAGTGTCTATCTATCTTTGATAAAGGGGAATTTCTATGGGTTTGCCTTGGTATCGTGTTCATACTGTTGTATTGAATGATCCCGGCCGATTGCTTTCTGTTCATATAATGCATACGGCTTTGGTTGCTGGTTGGGCTGGTTCGATGGCTCTCTATGAATTAGCAGTTTTTGATCCCTCTGATCCTGTTCTTGATCCAATGTGGAGACAGGGTATGTTCGTTATACCCTTCATGACTCGTTTAGGAATAACCAATTCATGGGGTGGTTGGAGTATTACAGGAGGAACTGTAACGAATCCGGGTATTTGGAGTTATGAAGGTGTAGCTGGGGCACATATTATGTTTTCTGGTTTATGCTTTTTGGCAGCTATCTGGCATTGGGTGTATTGGGATCTCGAAATTTTTTTTGATGAACGTACAGGAAAACCTTCTTTGGATTTACCCAAGATCTTTGGAATTCATTTATTTCTTTCAGGAGTGGCTTGCTTTGGGTTTGGTGCATTTCATGTAACAGGTTTGTATGGTCCTGGAATATGGGTGTCCGATCCTTATGGACTAACTGGAAAAGTACAACCTGTAAGTCCCGCATGGGGCGTAGAAGGTTTTGATCCTTTTATTCCGGGAGGAATAGCCTCTCATCATATTGCAGCAGGTACATTGGGCATATTAGCAGGTCTATTCCATTTGAGTGTCCGCCCGCCACAACGTCTATACAAAGGATTGCGTATGGGAAATATTGAAACCGTACTTTCCAGTAGTATAGCTGCTGTCTTTTTTGCAGCTTTTGTTGTTGCTGGAACTATGTGGTATAGTTCCGCAACTACTCCGATTGAATTATTTGGGCCCACTCGTTACCAATGGGATCAGGGATACTTTCAGCAAGAGATATATCGAAGAGTTAGTATGGGGCTGGCAGAAAATCAAAGTTTAGCAGAAGCCTGGTCGAAAATTCCTGAAAAATTAGTTTTTTATGATTACATCGGAAATAATCCGGCGAAGGGAGGATTATTCAGGGCGGGCTCGATGGATAACGGGGATGGAATAGCAGTTGGGTGGTTAGGACATCCCATCTTTAGAGATAAGGATGGTCGTGAACTTTTTGTACGTCGTATGCCTACCTTTTTTGAAACATTTCCCGTTGTTTTGGTAGACGGCGACGGAATTGTTCGAGCGGATGTTCCTTTTCGAAGGGCAGAGTCAAAGTATAGTGTTGAACAAGTTGGTGTAACTGTTGAGTTCTATGGTGGTGAACTCAATGGAGTCAGTTATAGCGATCCTGCTACTGTGAAAAAATATGCTAGACGCGCTCAATTGGGTGAAATTTTTGAATTAGATCGTGCTACATTGAAATCCGATGGTGTTTTTCGTAGCAGTCCAAGGGGTTGGTTTACTTTTGGACATGCTTCATTTGCTTTGCTCTTCTTCTTCGGACACATTTGGCATGGTGCTAGAACCCTATTCAGAGATGTTTTTGCTGGTATTGATCCGGATTTGGATGCTCAAGTCGAATTTGGAGCATTCCAAAAACTTGGAGATCCAACTACAAGAAGACAAGTAGCCTGATATAAGACGACTTTGGTTTCTTTCGTCTCTGTTTTCTTTCTGGAATTTTTCCTAGGGATCAGAGAAACCTTGATCACTGCTTTTTTGCTCGTGTTATTTCTTTATTTTTTATCCGGAAGAAATAGACGGTCCCTCACAAATACAAATAAAAAGGAACAAACAGGTATGAAAGCTATAATTGTAAATTACGATCAAATCTATGGAAGCACTAGTTTATACATTCCTCTTAGTGTCGACTTTAGGAATAATTTTTTTTGCTATCTTTTTTCGAGAACCGCCTAAAGTTCCAACTAAAAAGATAAAATGATTTTTCAGTATCTCAATTGACGTAATGAGCCTCGCAATGTTTTGAGGCTCATTACGTCAACTAGTCCCCATGTTCCTCAAATGGATCTCTTAGTTGTTGAGAAGGTTGCCCAAAAGCGGTATATAAGGCATACCCTGTAAAACTTACAAGTAAACCAGATAGAAAGATGGCTACTAGGGTTGCTGTTTCCATTCTTATAAAATTTCAAAACCTCAATGGATCCATGATAAGATCGTTTATTTACAACTACAACGGAATGGTATACAAAGTCAACAGATCTCAATGAATACAATAGGATTTATGACTACACAAACTGTTGAGAACGGTGGTCCAAGGCGAACGGCTGTAGGGGATTTATTAAAACCCTTGAATTCGGAATATGGTAAAGTAGCCCCTGGGTGGGGAACCACTCCTTTGATGGGCGTCGCAATGGCTCTTTTTGCCATCTTTCTATCTATTATTTTGGAGATTTATAATTCTTCTATTTTATTGGATGGAATTTCAATGAATTAGGTCTATAAAAATTGTAAAGTCATACAAAAGGAATCATTTCGAGCTCGTACTTTGAGCCCATTATACTTTATACTTTGTTTTGGGAGTTTGACCGCGGAATTTTTTTTGTTTCTGTATTTCCGGGATATGAGTGTGTGACTTGTTATAATCGATCCTATTGATAGTACAGAGTGTGGCTCTGTCATCTTCATAGAGATGGGTCTCCTTCGTCGGATATTTATTCTAGTATCTGGAACACGGAATATATGAAATAGATTAAGAAATATTTGAACTATGATTCATACCTAATGTTCAGATCTCCTATCCGGATTCCAAAAAATTTTGGAAGTCTTTGAGATTTTAGGCATTCTATCTATTTATGGAATGGGTGATAGTCGAAGGGTTCTTACTCAGGGAATCCTTGACTTTACTTAGGTTTTTTTATTGAATCGTCGAGGTTCTAGTATGAATCTGAGGTTTTAATCAATTCATAGGTTTCTTAACAAGAGAATTCCTATCAATACAATAAAAACAAATTAAAAACGAAATAGGAAAAGAGTGGATTCAAGAGGCACGTAAGGATTAACATAAAGACGACTTAGCCAACTTGAAATTTTGGTAGTATCACCGCAAATAACAAGGAACTTTCGGATTTTTTTTATTTACTAAAGTCAGATAAGATTGAATTTTTGATTCAAAATAAAAAATAAAAAGGTTTCAAACTTTCATTATATATCCGTTGCAATTAGTATTTGGGTGTTTTTGCTTGAGCTGTATGAGATGAAAGTCTCATATACGGTTCTCGGGGGGGGGGTTCCGCCTATCTCAATAAAGTCTACGATTGGTTCGAAGAACGTTTAGAGATTCAGGCGATTGCAGACGATATAACTAGTAAATATGTTCCTCCGCATGTCAATATATTTTATTGTTTAGGGGGAATTACGCTTACTTGTTTTTTAGTACAAGTAGCTACAGGATTTGCTATGACTTTTTATTACCGTCCGACGGTTACTGAGGCTTTTACTTCTGTTCAATACATAATGACTGAA